TCAAAAAAAAGAAAAAAGTTTTTCAAGATAGGAATCGGTATCTAATGCATTCAACGATTTCAGTATAAAATAAAGGAAAGAAAAAAAGCAACGACATCACAATGAAATTTGAATCTCAAACCAAAAGGAAGGGGATATGGCGAAATCGGTAGACGCTACGGACTTAATTGAATTGAGCCTTGGTATGGAAACCCACTAAGTGATAACTTTCAAATTCAGAGAAACCCTGGAATTAATAAAAAGGGGCAATCCTGAGCCAAATCCCGTTTTCCGAAACCAAAGTAAAGGTTCAGAAAGTGAAAAAAAGGATAGGTGCAGAGACTCAACGGAAGCTGTTCTAACAAATGGAGTTGGCTGCGTTAGTAGAGAAATCTTTCCATCTAAAATTCCGAAAGGATAAAGTGAAGGATAAACGTATATACGTATTGAATACTATATCAAATGATTAATGACGACTCAACTGAATCTGTATTTTTTATATAAAAATAGAAGAATTGGTGTGAATAGATTCCACATTGAAGAAAGAATCGAATATTCATTGATCAAATGATTCACTCCATAGTCTGATAGATCTTTTCAAGAATTGATTAATCAGACGAGAATAAAGATAGAGTCCCGTTCTACATGTCAATGTCGGCAACAATGAAATTTATAGTAAGAGGAAAATCCGTCGACTTTAAAAATCGTGAGGGTTCAAGTCCCTCTATCCCCAAAAAACATATTTGATCCCCCAACTATTTATCCTATCCCCCTTTCGTTAGCGGTTCAAAAAACCTTATTCATTTACTCTATTCTCTTAGAAATCGATCTGGACGGAAAAGCTCTTTTCTTATCACAAATCTTGTGTTATTTATGATATACATATAAATGAACATCTTTGAGCAAGAAATACCCATTTGAATGGTTTACAATCGATATAACTATTCATACTGAAACTTACAAAGTACTCTTTTTTAAGATCCAAGAAATTCTAGTACCTAGATAAAACTTTGTAATCCCCTTTCCTTCTTTTAATTGACATAGCCCCCCTTTTCTCATAAAATGAGGATGCTACATTGGGACTGGTCGGGATAGCTCAGATGGTAGAGCAGAGGACTGAAAATCCTCGTGTCACCAGTTCAAATCTGGTTCCTGGCACATGATTAATTTGTATAAGTCTCTCTTGTATAAATTAATTGATATGAATCGACATTCATATTTATAGTTTAGATCATAATAAATACATATTGTTTTCCACTTCAGCGAGATATACCCCATCTATAAAATAGATGGGTAGAACTTTTTAGATAAGGTATCTAAAAGAATTAGATTCTATTTCTTCATCTTTTTTATTTCTGCTCTTCTTTTGTTCAAAAAGAATGTTAATACTTCATATATATTCAAAAGACATATTCAAGGGGTTAATTTAATTGGTTGAGATCAAATCTAGAGGAATTGAAATACACAAGAGATACAAATAAATAGAATCCAATATCCTTTAATTTCTTTGTATTTTCGTTCATATTTGATTTCGTCATTCCTACTTACATAACTTTCTAAAACCCTTTAAATAATGTGCGTAGTAGAAAGTCAAAATTCATGATGTAGAAGTTCATCCTCTTTGTTCGTCTCATCTGAGATAAGCATCTTACAAACCAAATAAATGGGATGTAAGAATACCAACGAATCTCTCATTGTCTTTTTTTTTGTTAGCCTATATAGAATTCCCAAATACAAAGGAGACTTCCATTATTCTGGTTAATCTAGAACAGAACGTATAATCCTTGAATATGTGAAATTGTATAAGACGAAATTAGTTTCTTATCCTTCAATAAGCATCTTGTATTTCATAAAAATTGGGAGCAACATAATCCTTGCGTAAGGGCCACCCTATCCAACTTTCAGGCATTAAGATACGTTTCAAGCGTGGATGATTATCATAAGAGATTCCCAACATATCATAAGATTCTCGTTCTTGAAAATCCACACTTTTCCAAACCCAGAAGACAGACGGAATCCTAGGATTCCTCCTTGAGACAAATACTTTTATGCATACCTCTTCTGGTTGATCCACACCATACTCTATTCTCGTAAGATGATATACACTAGCTAACAGCCCGCCGGGTGCTACATCATAGGCGCATTGGGAACGGAGATAATTGTAACCATATACATATAAAATAACAGCAATAGAATGCCAATCCTCGGACTTTATTTGTAAAGTCTCTATTCCTTGGTAATCAAAGCCCAAAGATCTATGAATTAGCCCATGCTTGACTAGCCAAGCAGACAAACGACCCTGCATCTTTTTTATTTCTCCCATATTTTTATTTGTATTAAGTATTTCACCTTTACGATGAAATTTATGAAGATTGGTTTTATTTTGTACAAAGAAATACTGTCTAATTCACCAATTCATGGGAAGAGACTGAACTTTTGTATTTGAAAAATGTTTCAGTAGGTATTTCTGAAGTAAAAGTAGATGCCGGTTGATAAAGGAATCCTTGATCATAATTTCCAG